CCCTTATCTGACTGGAGGTTCTAACCTGATATCTATCATTGAGTCGGGATCAGAGTTCACCCGCTTGCCCTAACCTAAGGCTTAATGCCGGCAAGCAACAGGAGTGCAGAGAAAAGTACTTTCAGGCAAGGTCGGCTAGCTAACCCCGCTACTCCTTTTCAGAAGTCAGGGTCTTGTACTAGTAGCTTCATCCCTCAAGAAAGCTCTTCAAGCCGCTGGAGAAATCCTTCCCTTCAACAAGCTATTGGAAACCAAACCAAACCAGTAGGCTATATGACGTAGCAGGGTAGGATAGCAGATCCGCGGACACGGTGATTAGACGTTGAGCAGAGCTCTTCCTGCGGTCTCACAGGCTCTTGCTTCCCGGAAGGTGGGAGATTGGAAAGCGAAGCTTCTGGCTCCTGGCTAAAGCCCTTGCGAGAACCTTTCATCCGCAAAACCATTACATCTTAAACAATAAGACGATAGGCGAATGGGAACACAGCCAGATAGACATTCAGCCCCTATACCTCAAAGGGAATCGCCCTCTACTCTAGGACTTCGAAGCCATCAACTGAGGGTTGATAGACTAGAAGAACGAATACGGATTCGAGTTAAAGAGTCTCAAGACTAAGCCTTCCACGACTAAGACACACGAACCGGGGTTCTTACACGAGAATGGATTACCTTCAGGCCGACTAGTTGCATTAGTCAAACCTACACGCTACCTCTCCGCTTCGAAAAGAAGGAATAGCGGATTCGCAAGTGGTTGAACAGCTAATAGAAGGCTTGCACGAGGTAAAAGCGTAGCGCTTATCGTTTAACAGGTACGTAGCCTATTTCGCTACTTCAATTCCGGCTACTCAATGAGAAGGAGACCTGCATTACCTTGTAATTGCCATTACAACTATAGCTACTGTAACAGAAGTAGAAAGGATAAAAGAAAGATACCCGGGCATGATAAAGTCAGACTGAGGAACAGACGTATAAATAGAACAGCCAGATAGCGGGAAGAAAAGAGAAGCTCCAATGGACATTAGAATAAGAATACGCGGGCTTTCCTGCTTGATAAGAAGGGGGACGGACTTCCTCTATCGCCTGCCTTGAAGCTCTGGCTTCGTTGATTGACTCTAGATACTTCACAACTATAGCTAGGCTTAAAAAAGCACAAGCGATGCCCACTACAGCTGGGAATCCCCGCATCAAACTCCTGCCGAAGATTGATGAAACACAAGACGATCTGGTACATCGAAACTGTTCGTAATAGGCCGAAGAATGGTGCATTAGATCCGGTAGCTACCGAGCGTAGAGTTAGCTTTTGGCAGCTCATGAACCGACCGAAGGAGGGGTTGACTCTGCTGCCGGGCTTTGAGGAATGGGAGCGGCTTTGTTTGTTCTGAGTGACCATGAACACACTGCTTGAGACCCTTCTTTCTTGTGAATGGGTACGAAAGAAAGCAATTCTTCGCATCACTCCTTCCTTGGATTAGTAAACGACTATCGAGAATTCGTGGAGGGTTCTTCAAGGGCCCTGACCGATAGGAATCAAGGATGAGTCTCTACATCTATCTTATATCTGTTCATTTAGGATTAAAAAGGCGGCTTTAGGAAGACAATGAGATCTCAGACTTTCCTGAAAGCTTAGTAAGGGAGTCCTAAGTCGAATAGCCTTATTCAATTCAATGATTTTTGAGTGAATACCCGAAAGAATGGACAACCCACGGGGTCACTCTGTTCTTAAAGACTCATGTTATCGTTCACGCTTCCCGGCCAGGGATTCAATACCTAAAAGGCAGCTACATGTCTACTATTTATTCATACTTTAGATTAGAAATGAAGGACTCTCTCTATCCTGAGTTACTCAACCAGACCCGGACCTTACTCATACTTACTTCCCGGTACTCAAATCCGCTATTTCTCAACCGGACTCGAAGACAGTGTTCTAACCATTTCAAAGTGCTAGTACTCGAGGAATGGCAGAAGATTGCAAAGACTCGAGAACAGAAAGGGCATTGGCATCGGGGCTAGAAAGCAAGCAAGAAAGGAAAGCTAGAGAGAGATAGCCCTTTTCTAAAGTATATATAACCATTCTAAAGGCTTATAATCAAACGGACTCTCAAACCATAAGGCATGGGGTTCGGTTCGCTTGAAAGTTAAATTCATGAGCTTGTTAACGGTACCTGGGCACCTCTTGCTAGCTGTTCTACCGCCATCAAAGATGGCCTGTAGCTTGATTTCGAACAGAGAAATTGCTTCTTTCTATTAAAGGATAGACGAGCACACGTACGCGAAAGAAAGCCAAGGAAAGAGCGGCAAAAGCTTTTTATCTTTTATTTAAAGAAGTAGATGCCATGAGGATGCCCAATGGAGAAAAAGATGTCAGCTGGGGGATTCAAGCTCTATACCTTACCTCTCCCAAAGGGCAAAGAAAAGGCCTATAATCAACGCAAAGGGGAGCTCTAAGGATAGGATACAGGCAGGGATAGAAAGATAAGAAAGAAAGGCAAAGGTTCATTAGCTCCATAGTTGCTAACAGGTAGGGGCTGTTACTGGTCCGCAGATGAACTGAACTAAATCTCTCAAGTTGTTGAGCAGGAATGGGAACCTAGCAGATGCACTCATAGCTGATGCTAATGATTTATAACAAACATTGAAAAAAATATAGTATAGAAAACGACTCCAAAAAAGTAAAATGCAAGAGAGGTTGGTAACTAGGTTTTCGGGTCCTGACAAAGGATGGAAACCGGCTTTCCTTAATCCCGATAAGGGTGCGGGAGGAAAACAGCCAGATCTATGGCTGATAGATGGGGAACTACCAACCTCCACAGGAGCCGCTAGCTCTCTAATGAAATCAAGTCCCGGATGCAGTAGAGCTAAAATATCACCGGAGGAAAAAACTTTCATTCTTCCGTCTTGAAAGCGAGTGAGCAAGCCCCATCCTCTTGGGAGTTTCCAACCTAGTCCTAAGGGCAGGGTTTGCGGGTAGGCAAGCTAGAAGCGACAGAGCCTATTCTTATCTTAAGTTTAAGTACCCGACCAGTAGTATGACCTAATCGATTTAGTTAACTTCATAAAGATACAGAATGCCTTTCAATTCAGGGGAAGAATATATGACAATTGAACTGAAAACTAAAATCTCAGTCTCAAGGGAAGTTAGTACTTTCATCAGCCGAAGAAGGCTGAATATGATCAATAGCTTGATTTAACTCCAGCGAGCCATAGAGCAGCTTTGAGGTTCCCAAGCGGTAAAGACCTCTCTTTCTAATCTCGTAGGAAGTGGAAAGGTAATAGCTTGTGCTCTAAGCTCCGAAGCTGATGTTCTATTGTCAACAACTCGTGAAATTTGACTAATGGCCTTCTTCACGCACAGCCTGCTCGATTCTTTGTTGCTCCCGGAGAGAAAGAGAGAGAGAACTTCCTAAAAGGGAAGTGACCAAAGAAGCAAGACTAAGCGCAAAAACAGAGATCGAAAACCCAGGACCAAAGTGTTTTCGTGTTATTAGCGTCTAGGCCGAAAAACTCGTGGCTAAGGTCCATGCACACTAGTTCAACTTCAACGCGCTCACGTAAAACACACGAACTGAACTAGCAAGATTAGGGTTTGGTTTTTAAGACGGCGCAGACTCAAGGAAGAAGTTTGCTTCAAAGCTAGAAAGGCTTAATAAGCGCATCTCCAGTACACTGAGCTTACACCTTCTAAATTTTCAGCACATTTTTACGAACATTATTATTTATTATATTTTCATAAGTAGTCAAGATTTACAACTAGGGCTTTTCCCATACCATACATGCAAACATAAAAAAGAAAACCAAACAAAGATAGTTAGCATAGATAGGAGTCTATCTCCAGTAAGCATCCGGAGTAGATCTCAATCAACTAAAAAAGACAAAGAACACCATACATTAAAACACACTACTTTGCGTCTACAGACACTTATTTAAATCTTCTAGAAAGAGTCGACGGACCCTTTATGAAGCTTACGCACACATAGACAAACCAGCCACACAACTAAACACAACATTACAACAAAGTAAACAAACAACATATTAAGTTAAAAGAAAAGCAAAAACAAAGGACTTCTTAGTTGTTTGCCCCAGGTCTCCTGCGGATGATGGAGGCCGCCCTGATAAGCAGCAATTCGCGCTCTCGGATGAGAGCCCTCCTCCCTTCTTCCAGAGCACGAATGTTGTCCCGGAGCTCTTGTATCCGCTTTACCAGGACCTCCTCCTCGACAGGAGGCATGTGCTCCCAGAAGGCAGCCAGGGTTTGCTCCTGCTGGAGCTTTGCGTTCTCTACATTAATAATAGCTTGCTCAATTTGAAAAAGCGTTAAAGTGGTAACTGGTGGATCCATATCTATCTCCCCTTGCTTTGCCAAATAGAGAAAGCAGCTTCTATTTATAGACGTGGGAAGCTCTAAGCGAAAAAAAAAGAGTCTTTCGTTTTTCGCGGGTATCGCCACGCGGCTTAATCCCGATCACTCCCTCAGGAATAGGAGGCAATAATAGAACGCACATCAGAGAAGAGAGTACTTACTCCCTTTATAAAATAAATAAACAAGGCCCTCCGCGTCCTTTCTTAATAGATGGAGCAATCCTCACTCGACAGCTCGAAAGCGGATCAGTACAAACCCACGTGATCCGTATTCGCTTACGTACCAGGCGTGCTTCGTCGTACCCTGACTACTCCTCTTTCACTGGCTTCTACTTGTCTTTTACTGGCTTATTTGTACCCAGCTTCATGATTGAACTCCCCTCGGCCAATCGTCACTCGACAGCAGCTCCGTCCTAGCGTAGGCTAAAGAAGTAAAGCCTCTGCCTCTATCGCTTGATTGAAAGGATCAGACACTTTCCCCTACTTTTGTTTTGACAGCAGAACGAATTATATTATTAATATAAGTAAGGTAAACTTGCTTTTGCCGATTGCACTCGGATAGCGGCCTGGGCCGTCCTGGAATGGGATAAAAATAAATTAGATGGACTGGACTTCGATGGGCTTTGTTTGGAAAGCCAGGAAAAGGTGGCATTTCCGGGCCAGGGCTGAAAATGGATCTGAATGCTAACATTGGGCTAACCTTCACTCCAATAGAATGGGGAAACGAGCAGAAGCATATTTTGTCTGCCTGCCGATTGCTTTATCTCTCCCCCTATCTCTAAAGGGGGACTCAGTCCTATCAACATATAGAGATCTTGCCTCTGTCGCTGCATAGAGTGATCTTCTTCAATCACCTTTCAATCTCCGAGTTCGAAGGGTAGAACAAGGGAAGGTCAAGGCTTTCCTCTCATTACTCTTTCCACGGCAAAGTCAGCTCAGCATCTTAGCCCGAAGAGCAAGGATTTCTTCCTCTGCGTCTGCTGCTATTGATGTGTCCGCTCCCATTGACTCTTTTTGAGTAAGATCAGTAGGCGAGAAGCTCACATCCGGCTCCATAGAAGGAAAGATCAGAGTCATCTTATCTTGACTACTCCCTATAAGCCCCCCTGGTATTACTTAAGCTCTTAACGATGCTTTGAATAGCAATCTTTCGTACCCCATTCAATAGACTTGCTGGGAAAGCTTAATTTAATAGAGTGTCCAACCAATCACGACAAGCAGCCCTGCACTAAGCAAGTCGTAGTCCCAGCTTTTTTTCTCGAGTTGGATTGGAAGAGTCAGCCTGCGGGGTCATTTTCACGTGTGCGCATTATTTAAGATTAGTCTGTCTTTTCTGGAGTAAGAAATCCAATTCGAGCTAAGCTAAGTTTACTTAGCTTGGGTTTACTTTAGAGCTCCTTAGATATGGCTTACTTACTTATATGATGCGTGGGAAGAGATGCGTGCCGGAGGTCGAAGCCTTCTATCAATCGCATGCAGGTCTATCATCTTTAGGCAGTCGCATACTCGAGTGGATTGCCCTATGTATCAGACCAAGAACCTAATTTCCCAATTCAAACCATGGCAAGACAAAGACCGATGATCTACAAAGAGGATTGCCGCACAATTCAAGAGTTGGTTGATCGTGTTGACAGGGTAGACCGTCAACTCAAGCATCGTTACGTGCCCTCATTTACATCCTAAAAGGATCCAGAATCAGTTGATCGTCTGTATAGTATAAATTGGGGCCCTATTTCGGGTTCGGGAATGAAAGGGGAACTCAGTGAAGAATCAACAATCCTAAACCCACTAGCAGGTAACCTACTAACTTCTCTAGGCACTAGGTACAAAAAGCCCAATCCCACTCGGGGATGGTATCGGCCAGACCAACCTCTCGAAATCCAAACTAAGGAAAGCATGGGCCTCTCTCTCTCAATCGGTTGAATTGGTAACGGCATTGGCTATTGGCCATCCGTCCACAAATCATCTGAAAAAGTAGGTCGATTCCCCCGCCAGATGTTTAATCACTTGTTCAATCCTTTCTTGAAAGAGATGCTCATCTGCTCTGGTTAGCTCGGTAGAGTGGCAGGCGAAATCCGTCTCTCTTTATAGATATAGAGTAGGCGGCTAGTAACTTCTTACTCGTGTAGTGATAAAAACCTTCTTTCTTAATGGCCTCCTTTATTTAGTTCAATCACGAGTTTAAGGTTTGCGATAGATGTAGCCTTTCCTGGATAAACGATCTCAAATCGGCTTTTTTATTTTAGCAGATCTGTGAAAATAATAGGTTTTTTTAAGTTATTTGTCCCTGGCATCTTATCTTCCGGTTGGAAGTGCAAGGCAGCAATCATCTGTAGCGGGCTAGCTCACTGAATCGATATATGTATTTGTATAAATATAATAGATGCTTTTTTCTTTTTCTTTTAAGCCGGATCTAAAATGTATTGGTAAGGATCTCTCCCCTGCCTATTTGTTTTGTTTGGAGGGCTGACAGTTGCTTGTCTAGCTCAGCCCCTACTGAGCTTTCCGGTAGGCATCAGTAAATTAGATTATTATTAATTCCCACTTACTCATGTAAATGTAAAAACTTCTGCCCCCTAAAAATGCAATTCCAACTCGGCCAGAGAATCAAAGGGCAGATGGTATGTCTTTCTATCCATCCTGATTGTTGGATTGAAATTTAAATCCGACTTTATGCGAGCAAGGTTCAAAACAATATAATCCGTCCTTCTATCAATCGAGAAAAAACATTAATCCAAAAGTTAATTACTACTAAATAAAACATTACATAACATAAAAAACCACATATTACTTTCCTAGAGAACTAGAGCTTTAAAAGCATTCTGTTATGCTAACTACATTAATTAATTTCGAAACTGAAATAAGTCAAAGGATAGGCCTTAACAAGTAGAAAGAAGATAAAGGAACTACTTATTTTTTCTAGTCTTCCCTGCCTGTCACCGAGTGTGACAGCCGGGACACAGCCTCCGAAATGAGTTCGAGCTGCTCCTTCCGCAGCACTTCCAGCCTTAGCTCCAAATTCCTTATGTTTGCTGCGGAAGTGCGAATGCGTTCGTCTGCCGCAGCTGAATCTACCGCTCGAATATTCCTTAAAAATAAATTGAGAGTTCTCCGGCGGTTTTGAATCGCCTGTTGTATTTGACGCATTTCCGCATCAATTGCGGAAAGCCTGTTGGAAGTTGCAACATCCATAGCTATGCTATTACGAAATTTCTTTGATTTGAATGAATTTGATGAAGAAGACACTTATTGAGCCTCCATTTATAGAGTGGTAGAGGAATCCCGCCATGCGTCACCTAATTTGATGGCAGGCACAATTCTGGCTAGTTCTCCGCACTACTTTTCTGCAGTTGAAGACTATCATGCCTGTTTAATGAAAAACTGGCTGGCTCTGGCTACCTTGCGGAGCAAACAAAATCTCCCCCAATCACACTGCCTGTATGAACAAACAAACTTTGTACAACCAGCTTACGTGGAAAAGATTCGATATTCTATGCCAACTCGTGACATCCATGTACTGAGTCGTCAAATGAGCCACGTTAAGAAAGCCCAAGCTTATACGCATTGGCTGGCCCACAAGGTGCCCCACCCCACCCAATAGGGCCCGAATGAAAGACCCAAGCCTACATGAACCATCAAAGAAAGTCCTACCACACTAGATAGCTTAGAAATTTACCATGGGAAAACCCTGTCTTATGTGACTGCGTGTGCTTGTTAGATTGCTTGGGGTTCTATGTTGGGCCCACTCTTTGCTTTGTCACCTTAGGAAAATTGACTTCTCGGCTGTCTTTCTGGGCCCTATGATGGACCTTTATATAGAATAGGAGAGGGCCAAGAATTATTTTTCCCGTGGCACATTTAGTTCTGGTTGAGGCTTTCTTTACCCGGTATAACAGGGCTCGGAAATTCGCAGCATTGCGGCCTGACTCATCATAAGTTGGAGTGATGAATCCTGGCCCTCCCGAGCCTTGTAACAATTTTCCGATTGAATTAAGAAAATTACAAACTTGTCCGTTTCACATTTCCCGCCAAATATAACTGAAATAAGATTCAAGAACGTTCTAACAACCACGCAACAGTCATGCTTCGCCGATTCCTGTTCCACGCTCCTTTCACGCGCACGTGATCGTTCTCTAACCACCGCCTCTAAACCGCTCCCTCACTCATAGTTTCGCGCATAAATACCTCTACCTCCTCATTTCTTTCATTTTTATTTGCATTCTCTCTGAAGGAAACCCTTCTCTTACTGGCCTTCTCACTCTTCTCTCTCCGCCATGGACATCTCTTTGCGATTCACAGTGCTCTTCGCAATCTCGATCCTCGCAATGCTCTGCAACCCGAGGGTGACCGCCATTGAAGGACTGGAAGCAAGCTTCACACCTTCCACAACGGCAACTACACCGTCGACTCCACAAGAACTCCAAGAACACTCGTTCTTCTCTCACACAGCACTCCTCCCTCCGATCTTGTCCCATCTCGGCTTCCACGAGCTAGCCACGGCGGCTCCTTCACTCTCTGACTCCGCGGCCACCGCTGCCTCTGCCTGGACCGGTCCTTCTACGATCTTCGCTCCATCAGATGCCTCCCTCTGCACCTGCTTCTCTTGCTCTTTCTCTAACCTCCTTCGTGAGCACTTCCTGGTCTCTTCACAATTGATTATATGCGGAGAGGTACCAAGATCGAGACCTTGAGTCCAGGCCGTTGCATCACCCTCACCTCTGATTCGGTCAATAGAAAGACCAGCACAACTGCTAGTGCTAAGGTCTTTATCGGAGGGGTGGAGATCACGCAACCTGATCTCTTCAACAACGGCATGGTGGTTATTCATGGCCTTCAAGGTTTCATCTCTCCGTTTTCTTGCGACGTGGAGAGGATGACCTCGCTCTCGTTCCCGTTCCATCCAGATCATCATTCTGGTCAACATATCCAGACTTCCGGCTCGGTGCAGCCTGCTATAATGCGCCTGATGCTCAGAGATGCCATGCTCCGGCTCCGTAACAATGGCTTCAGCATCCTAGCCCTCGCTATGAAGGTGAAGTACGCCGAGCTTGTGACTCTTAACAATACAATATGACGGTCTTCGCCGTTGACGACCATCTTCTCCGGTTCTCACTCTTATATCATATCAGCAACGTCAGGTTCCACATTGCATTGTGCCGAACCATTTCTTGTCGATCGCGGATCTGGAGAAGCTTCCGGTGGGGACTGCTCCGCCGACATTGGAACGAGGCCAACCGCTGCTTATCACAACCTCTGGTGCCTGCCGGTGGAGGTTTGACCTCGGCGCCGATGAGGATTAAGGTGCCGGACGTCATCCGCAACGTCAAGATCGTGGTGCACAGTGTGTACTTGCCATTTCCACATATTAATCAATCCTGTGGCTGCGGCTTACGACAGTATCCTAGGAGGCTCAGAAGTCTCAGGAGGAGATCAGACGATGGAAGGAACGTGTGCTGCTCTGGATGGGCATGGAGGTTGTGGTGAGTCCCCGATGCCTCAGGTCAAGCCAATGGTGGAGATCGAAGATCACCATGGCCTGTAATTAATCCTGAAAGTGTTGCTTTGGTGACACGTCTCCGTTTATTTTTTGTCTTTTTTGTGGTCAGTCAAAGACAGAAGAAAGGGGCCGAGGAAGGGGAACCCCTTCGAGTACCAATCCGGTCCATGTGCTGGTCATTCTTAAATTTAGTCAGACTATAGCCTGGGAAAAATTACATATAGAATGTAGATCATATAAAATGAAGGATGATCTAGGGTAAGGCATGGGTGAGGGATTAATAAACTAGCTCGGGTGAGGGATTAATAAACTAGCTCGTACCACGTAGGAAAGGGCGTAACCCCACTCTAAAAGTAGTTCGGTTCCCCTCGGGGAGGTTGAAAAAGCTCTTCACAATAGGAGCAAAAAGAAGAATTGTCAAGGTAAGGTTGTCGGCATATCTGCACCCGGCTCAGCTCAAGGTGCAATCCAAGCAAAGTGAGAAGAGCAGGCGAAAGCAAGGTGCGAAGCACTAGTGACATCCTCAAGGCAACGAGTTATGAGCTCCTAACGGGTAGGAAAACAGAGAATAGAAGAAGCTGCAATTGCTCCTGTTGAATGAGTTTCAGTTGGAAGAGGGGGCATTAGCCTTTATTATCTATTCTATCCCGCAAGGCCGAGATTAGTGATTCTCGTCGCTAAGCGAAGACTCTATCATAATCATAACAGAGTAGCGTACCGGGCAGTCCCCTCGGATCAAAGGAAGGGGTCAGACTAGCAACGGACGAAGCGGGTGAAGAGCTTAGGTATAGAAAAGGACAAAGAGGCTAGGAGCCGAATAGCTACTTGACTATCTACTACTAGAATAGAATAATGAGTGTGATAGCGCCAGAAGAGAAGCTATCAGCAACTCTCACACCTGAATGAGCAGATCGGGTAAGCACGGAGAAAGCTTGCATTAAAAAGAAAGGGGTGAGAGGAGTAGGGTCTACCTCAGCGGCTTCTTCAGAGCCTCTCAGCTGCAACTAGTCACTTCCCGATAAGAGCGAGCTTAAGCTTTGTGGGTCTCAGTCCATCCCAGCGGGGCTATACCGTTCGTGAGCACCCCTGAGCTCAGTCAAGTTGGGGAGCTCCCTCACTGCTTGCCTCACAGGCTGGCAACCCAAGACCCAGTGAGACTTCCCCTCCCGGGGGGTTAGTTACATCTTTCAATTCCTGGGAGAGGAACAAGAAAAGCTGCTATCTCCCTTTCGGGCCTCATATAGTAATATGGATCGCTCACTACCCTAGGTGAGTTTGATCGTTAGTAGATGTTCTCAACCCGGTAAGGTGGAGAGTCAGAAAAGGGCTTCCCTTAGACCAGACCATGAAAAGTAAAACCGAAAGAAAGGTCCCTCGAATGGAATAATAATAATAGCTTTTCCGGAGGAAGTCACTTATTATAATAGTTGATAGTTGATGTAAGAGAAGAAGTTCTTGGTTTAATTCAATCAAAAAAAGTACCATTTTCAATGGAACCCTGAATCCCTTATTCTATTAATTTACTAAGAGAAGAAATTACGTAGATAACGATAAGAATCGCAGTGCGCTCTAATCTTGACTGTTTCAATCCACTTCTTGACCGGCTTCTTAGGTGCTGCTTAGGCCTGCTTCTATGTCCTGTAACTTCTAAGGCTTCTCACAGCCCCTCGATCCACCTACCTAGCTAGTACCAGTTCCATCACAACCGCAACCCCTTGTTATCACCATTCCAAGCGCATCATATTTAGCACCAAAGGTTCAGCAAATCCTAACACTCAGACCCATCCCAAAACCTCACCTATCCACCCTCGAAGGGAGCCATCACTATCAGCCTCCTGGAACCGGAAAATCATGCTGTGCCTTGGAATTACGGCATCGAGGCTACTACCGGGAAAAGAGCCCGAGGTAGGTGGGAGAAATAGGTGGAATTACTCGTTCTGTTTTTTCCTGTTCTATTGATCAAACAGACTTCTCTTAGAAAGCCTTCGTTTCGCAAACTCTCCAAATTGTTGACCAAGCAAGGTCGCTGAGAACACTAACGGAACACATTCTAATTCCCACTGAAGCGAAGCTAGTACCTTATCCTTACGACCACTGAAGAAACTTGGTTGACGAACATGGTTTATGCGCCGCTAATGTAGCGGCTTGTCGAGCATTTGACAAACTCACACCATCCATCTCAAATAGGACTTGTCCCGCGGACACACGAGCAATCCAACCCGTAGGATTTCCTTTTCCTCTTCCCATTCTTACTTCTGTAGGTTTCCCGGTAATAGGGATATCTGCGAAAACTCTTACCCATATCTTACCATTTTTTCGGAATTGTCCGCTCATAGCACGATGGAAGTGCCCGATTATAGCCCGACGCGCTGCTTCAATGGCTCGATATGAAAGACGACCAGCTATACAACTTTGAGTGCCATATCTTCCAAAACCAAGTTTTGTTCCGTCTGGTTTGCAACCCCTACTACATCTGCCTTTACGATATTTACTAAATTTAGTACGTTTCGGATATAGCACGTCCCCTTTTTTTTTTACTATATGAAATCCACACTTTGACACCTGAGATTCCGTAACGAGTAGATACTTCCGCAGAAGCATAATCGATTTTATGGTTAAATACATTACGAGATGTTTTTCCATACTTTCCGCATTCAGTTCTAGCTATTTCTGCGCCTTCTGATCGACCTGAACAACATATACGGATCCCCTCAACCCCCTTTTTCATTACTAATGGAATATCCTTCACTATTCGACTAAAAATGGAACGAAATGACCTTGTTTTCTTTCTCAGTTGAAAAGAGATGTCTTGAGCAATCGGAGATGCACTTTGATAAACAGATTTGATCTTGACCGACTCAATTAAGGTATTAGTGTTTGTTCTATTAGACAACAAAGATCGCATTTTTTTCACTTCGTTCAAATAAGAGTTGTACCCGTACGGAATTTTTCTGTTTCTCAGTATGATCTCTATCATCATCTCTATTCCCTTTATCCACTCTCCTATCCTACCTAGGTCTATGAATTTATCTATCAATTCCATTACCTTATCCTTACCCATGAGGTTCCAACATTTGATCCTTAATTGACCTAGGAGTGGTTCCCGGGCATCCTCAAAAAAAAGGTTCTTATAAATCCCAACTCTATCCCTTGGAAAGAAAAAGGTAGCACCGAAGAAAGGAAAGAGCGAGATGGTGGTTTTTGTTGTTCCCGCGAAGCGAAGATCATTCGCTTGGCGAATGAAGTGGGTCAACCTCTTTTTGGCTTCGGCCAAACACTTTTTCTCGCTGGTCGAGCTTTCTACAAAAAAAGCGATGCGAGAACGTATTCTCTTACCTAAGCTTCTTCCCTGCGCATTCGCTCCCCCCATCGTAGATGGTTCAGCCACGCCCGGTGCCACGAAATGATTGAGAACTACTACGGGGTCGAAATGCATTTGGTTCTTTCTACAAAAAAAGTATTGCATGACCGAATAATTCAAGGAGGGGCGCACTGCAGGGGGGGTCCTTTTAAATAGATGACTCGTCGGGCCGTCGGAGCGGGGGAAAAATAACGTAAAAAACTTAGTTTTTCTGAAGGAGTCGTAATTTTCTATCAGGAACGCTATGTCATTTACAGCCCCGGCGTATTTCGGATCCTTGAAGGCCCCGCTGACCCGAAGTGATTTATAAAGAAGAATCTTTATCGATGGTGATCGGTCATGGTATCCATAGCGTTGCTTCTTTTTCGGCCAAATCCTAATTTCGTTTTGCTTCTCCCGGTCGTCGAGCCTGATCGACTCGACTCTTTTCCCTGCCCTCCGGCCTCTCACTTCGTTTCGTTCTTCTTCTTTCTTGTTGCTGGAATGAAGACACCCGATCGGCCCGACTTTCCCAAATGCCCACCACCGGCCCTTCTCCTTTCCGGGTTTGGATTTATCGCGTCGTTTCAGTCGTCGTGGTCGACGGGGAAGAAAGAAATGAATGAATGTTCTTTTGGGAAAATGTATAAGAATACACCTACCGAGACGAAAGCCAAAGGTTAGTCTCGCAGGTGGACGTATCGAACCGAAATAAGATCTCAGATTGACATCTTGATAAACAAATTTACCATAATAATAAATAGAGTCAATGGTGACTCCGCCGTGGGAATAGCCGCTTCTTTCTTGATAGAGGGGCTTCCATTCACCAACGCTGACTAAAAGTGCTCTCCGAACCGTGCTGGATAGTCACCCATCACACGGCTCTCAAACCCAACCTGTGGTGAATCCCGGGAGACAAAGTCAAAGCGCTTGATCCTTTGCCCCATACTTTGAGATGCTTCTCCCCGCCGATCAAGCAGCGACGCTGCTCGTGATAGGCTTAGCTTTAAGCCGCTATCGTTCGGTTCGAATAAGTCAAGTCCCCTCGGTCGGTTCGCTCAGGTGGTCTTCCCTTCTCTTCTCTAACGTCCAGAGTTGTTCTGGTTTAAAAAAGGAGCACCGGCCGAGCGCCCTGAATGAATAATAAATGGACAGCAAAGGGAATCAATGATTCTTATTCAACCGAGTTGAAGTTAGCAACATGTCGATTACACACCGGAGGTTGGTAAGAACTGAGGGACAATGCCCCCCTAACCTAAGTGGGCCTACCAGCGAAACAACAGGTACTGGATCGGGGGTGGGGGGGTTGGTTTCGTGCAAGGCCTTCGCAGCAGGAAGAGGCTGTTGTCATTTGAAGGGAAAGGCCCTTTGTTTTGTATAGGGTTCCCTGCGCACCCTGATTCAACGTTTCTATGTTCTTAGTCAAGCCTAAACTTATTGAAAACTAAAGCGCTAACGCTTTAATAATTATAAAAATAGCAACCTTTCGCCTTATAAAACTAAAACAAGTTTACTTACTATTAAAATAAAATAAAAAAGAAGAAAGCGGCAACAAGCACCTTCTTTCTCAAAGTAAACTTTCTCGCTTCTTGCTTTAGAAAGATTGCAGCGTTAGCGCTTCTTGACTAATAACATCATAGAAAGTCAAGGCTACTCTCCTTTTCTAGGAATCTACAACTCTCTTTACTGAGCGAGACTCCATCCATATCCCTACTAGTGGTTATATTCAAAATATTCCATTTTCTCATTTCATTTGTTTGACAGCTTTTAGATAGGTTTTCGGTCTTAATAAAATAAAAAAAATAGGTCAGGGGCGCGTCGGAACGGTCGGTGGCTGCTTAGTCTCATCCGAGAGTCTAATCTCTTTGTACTTTTTATTATTATTAATTTTTTAAATATAAATAAATAAGGGGGTCGATTTAGGCTCCTTCCCTTCCACTGCATAGCTGCGCTAGCAGGTACTACGAGCCCTCTGCCCCATGCATCTAACCAGCTCGCGTGGTTCACCGGTTCCACCGAAAACTCTCATTTGTTGAAGCGGAGCATAGTGCGCTTTAGGCGCCGAGCGAGAAAGGTCTCTTTCTTCTTTCGTTTTATTCACTGATCTGAAACTTAGCACTTGTTTTATTATTGATTCCTGGGGCGGCGGCGTTCTTGAATGAAGTCTATCCGAACCGAATTAGCACTTCTCAGATCAGGCTAGGCCTCTCCAGCTCCGCTGGGCGCCGGGGCCCTGGATGCGCTAGCGATCGGCACATAGGGGGTGCCGGGTTTCCTCGGCCTGGTATCCTGCACCTCGCGTTCATGATATCTACATTCAACTGTGCCCCGGAGACACGGTCGAAGCACGCCCGCCCGGTGTGCTTCTTTCACGACATGCTCTGGTCCCGGGTCTCTTCCAGTGGTCTTCTAGCGTTAGAAGAAGTCGTGTCCGTCCCGGACATCTGCTACGTCCTCCCATCCCAAGCTTTTTTATTCAACATATATAGGACAAACTGAAGGAAAAGACTGACCCATTCGGTGACTTTCGCGGTCGCCCTCACTGAACCGACTTGAATCTGAACTACGATTCAGATCGAGTCTTACCGAAATCGGATTTCCTTTACGTGCCATATTTATCTTTACTTTATTTTATCCCCTTTTCCTTTCCCGGTTTAATATTTGTTATCGTTTCGCAAACTCTCCAAATTGTTGACCAACCTTTCCTTCAATGATAGAGGCAAGAAGACTTTCCGGCCAGGCCTTACTATAACCAACCTCACAGATCCCACTCCATCTTTTACACCGATGTATCGTACTCTCTCGACCAGGTCATCATAAGAAAAGAAAATACTGCGAAATCTTTCCGAAGTGAGAGAAGGAGGGAAGGCGCGCTACAACTAACATAACAGCCAGCTGAAAAACGCTAGCTAGCTAGGCTAGCGCGCAATGGCTTTCTCTGATAGGGGCTCGCTTCTTCAAGCTCCGCCCAACCTATACAAGGTGCTGCTCGCTTTCTCTCAGCCACCAGTGGCTTATGTAGTGGTCGGCATTCCTACGTGCTCCTCTTTGCCCCCTACTTAAGAATCCAAAGGTCACCTTTGGCTGTTGTCTTGACGCTTTGGTTACGAAAGTAGCCGGGGTCTAGGTTTATGGATGGGTTTTGTCAGCGAAAGTCCCTCAAACTCAATCACAACAACATGTCGTGACCGGTTAGGCTTGGTGGATTTTGTCAGAAAAGAAAGTAGGTTTCGGGGGTGGGTTCATTGATTAGTACACCTCCGGTGCTGATAAGGTCGGGACCGTGGTCGGTCCGTCTCAGGTTTGCCGGCCGATAAGATCTCTGAGATTGACCAGCCAGCTGGGTTGGTTTGGCTATTCCTTTCTATTGAAAAGAAGGAGTCAGCTGTCTGCGCGAGTCACCTTCTTCTAGGCTCCGCTGGACGACACGGCATTCTCGTTTAAATATAGGCCGGCCGCACTTGTGATGGTTCCCCAAGATCCAATATATATGACCACTTAGGTCTACGTTGCCACGATATTGTTCTATGGAAGCGGGCGGGCTGTTAGAAGTTCGGCCCGGTTTTTTTGGTTGGTGTCGTAGGGGAGGGATTGACCTTTTTAACGCATATTCACTCGTACCGGCATGGCCCCACTGATTTGTTTTCGATCGGAGCATCAAGCAGCGCAACCCGGTTCTACTTGACTAAGCCCCGTGCTCGTCCAAGGAGGGAGTTTGCTTTACCCAACTCCCTTTTTGATAACAAGGCAGAAACCCCCGACATTCATTAGTTTCGAATGAAGAATGAAGAGTGCCCCAGCAAGCACCTACTCCTATCAAAATGAAAAGCGTGACTTTACTAAACAAGCAAGCAATAAAAGCTCTTTACTAATAACATAGAAAGGGCGGCTTTTCTCGCTTGTAGCTTTCTTCGCATGCTTGAGCGCATTAATAGAATACATATAAAATAAAAAATTAACTTGAGTTTTCAATAAGGCTCGCGTAGGGGCGCTCACGTTTTTAGGTAAGCCTAAAATCTTATATTTTTAAGTTGGTAAAGACCCACCCCTTGTTTCAGTCAGAATGAGTCCCCGGGACCCCGGGACATTGGCTTCCGCCAACAGTGGACTATTAAGGATCGCATCCCGCGCATATTCTACATTATAGCCTGCAACTGATTCAGCTTCCGCTTCTGGGAGATCAAACGGAGCTCGATTAGTTTCTGCTAGACGAGAAATGAAGAACATAACCAATACAGGGAACAAGGGAATACCGGACCATATCTGCTTTTGCGCCATGACAATCTCACTCGAATTACGGGGACCTACAC